TTTCAAGAACGAGAATCTTATGATATGTTGGGAATCTCTTATGATAATCATCCGCGCTTGAAACGTATCTTAATGCCTGAAAGTTGGATAGGATGGCCCTTGCGTAAGGATTATATTTCCCCCAATTTTTATGAAATACAAGATGCTCATTGAATGATAAGAAAGTCACTTCCACTTATCAAATTTCAGAGATTCATGGTTGGACTTTCCGTTCTAGATTAACCAGAATAATGGAGGTCTCTTTTGTATTAGCTTAGGGAATTGTGAATAGGCCAACAAAAAAAGTCGAATTAGGAATTCGTTGGGATTCTTAGATTTATTTGGATTTCGTATGAGCCGAGCCAATAGGATGAATCAAAGGAGTTCTCCACCATGAACCTTAAAGTCATGTTGAGACGAATTAAGAAATTGAATAGGAATGAAAATACCAAGAAACGGAAGGGTAGCAAATTCGATTTATTTGTATTGTATCTGAACCGAATCTTGTCTATTTCCACTTTGACTTTTTGTTCTTTCAACAAACCAATTTACCCTTTCAAATATGAAATATGTATGAAGTATTAACATTCTTTTTGAATGAAAGAAAAAAAAAGAGAAAATAGAATTTAATTTTATTTATTTATTTAAGAAACTTTTCCCATCTATTTTAGAGTATTTTATAGATGGGGTATATCTCGCCAAGATAGATAAAAGAAAGTATGGATTATGATCCAGATTCGAAATCAATACGTATCTCGCTTCATATCAATGAATTTCTATTTATAAAAGAAAGATAAGATTTAAAAAGAAAAATGAAACCATGTGTCAGGAACCAGATTTGAACTGGTGACACGAGGATTTTCAGTCCTCTGCTCTACCAGCTGAGCTATCCCGACCATTTCCAATGTAGCATCCCACCCTCATTTTATGAGATTACTGGAGTCGATGTCAATTAAAGGGACACGGGGGGTTACAAAGTTTTCGCCAAGTCCTATAATTTCAAGGGTATTCATTCATATCGGCATTTCTTGCTTCATTTGCAATGTGTATTCTATATCAATAAGAGAAAATCATTTATGCCCAAATACGTTTGTCAAAGAATCAGAAGGATAAGGGAATTTGGAACCGCTAACGAAAAGGGGGGATAGAGTAAATATTTTAGGGGTCAAATAGGCTTTTTGGGGATAGAGGGACTTGAACCCTCACGATTTTTAAAGTCGACGGATTTTCCTCTTACCATAAATTTCATTGTTGCCGGTATTGACATGTAGCATGTAGAATGGGACTCTATCTTTATTCTCGTCCGATTAATAAGATCTTTAAAAGATCTATCGGACTATGGAGTGAATGAGTTGAGGAATATTCGATTTATTCTTCAACGTGAAATAAATTCACACCTATTTTTCCATTTTTTCATTTTCATATTAAAAAAACAGATTCGGGTCAACATTAATCATTTGATATAGTATTCAATAGATGCGTTTATCCTTCATCCTTTCTAAAGTTTCCATGGAAAGATTCCTCTACCGGCGCAGTCAACTCCATTTGTTAGAACAGCTTCCATTGAGTCTCTGCACCTATCCTTTTTTTCGTTTTTTGAACCTTTGTTTTGAGAAAACAGGATTTGGCTCAGGATTGCCCATTTTTATTAATTCCGGGGTTTCTCTGAATTTGAAAGTTATCACTTAGTAAGTTTCCATACCAAGGCTCAATCCAATTAAGTCCGTAGCGTCTACCGATTTCGCCATATCCCCCTTCTTTTTGTCTTTTGTTTTGAGATTAAGATTTTATTAGAATATTATTCCTTTTTCTTTCATTTATACTGGAACCTTTGAATTTATTAGATAGCGATTACTATCTTGAAAAAGTATTTTTTCTTACCTATAGGAAACCCGTATTTGAGTGAATCAAATTCAATTTTATCATTTCTGTATCGGCAATTCAATATAGATTGATATATATCCTTTATATATCTTTCTCTTCATGCCGCTTTTCCCATGCAATCGGGATACTTAAAGGGTCGATTCTTTTTTTTCTTAACTTCCTTTTTTACGAATGAAAGCCGAGGAATGGTTGATTAGTTATAATTAATCAACCAAATTAGGAAGAAATATAGAGAAATATTGTAGGATAGAAAATAGAGAAGTGTAACAAAAATAATTTCAAATATCATGTGAATTCAAAATAAAAAAAAGTTTGACTATCTAAAAATATTTAAGATTGACTAGCAAATATTATTCTATTCGAATTTAGAATTGTGATAAAGAAATCAAAAATTTGATATCGCTATAGAAATAGTTATGTTCTATAATATCCAATATTTATTGGTAATTATGGATTCTATTCTTTTCTATATTTCTAGAAACACTATACTTATAGTAATAGTGTCTTGAATTCCTATGCATAGACAATTTTGCATAGAAAATTTCTATTACTATAATACGGGCCCGCTTAGCTCAGAGGTTAGAGCATCGCATTTGTAATGCGATGGTCATCGGTTCGATTCCGATAGCCGGCTTTT